TGCCTGCTGGAACCATAAACTCGTGGGCGGATGAGGACGGTCGTAGATCAATACAGGATCGAGAAGAAGGGACTGAACTTGAATGAAGCTTGGGTTGACGGGGTCGCTATCAAGGTAGAGACATCATCCGTTCATGGGAAACTTGATACTGATATGATATGAGGATGCCACAACCAAGTTGGCGTGGATCCAAGGTCATTCTAGCAACATTTTATATGTTTATAGTATATCCGCTACATAGAATAGAGTTGACCGAACAAGGGGTCCCAATGTTCAATTAAGTCGAACTATACCTTGCGCGGTTCGAGTGGTCCCGTCATATGCACAAACAGCTGTACCGAGGGAAGCCTTTCATTAAGACCATCATATGATGATTGATTTAAGATTTCTACAATAAGCCTACGTTGGTTGATTCCCGCTTTTAGGTAGAACCTCAAATGAAACCTTTTCTTCCGATATCTTGCTTTGCTGGACGAGGTTCCTATGAATCGATCCAATGGAGGCTGCACGTAGTTCAGGTTGAAAGGCTAGCTTGGTGACTGAGATGACTGGCTAATCACAACCAAAGAAAGTTTGCCGCTTGGCTTTTTCTTGGGAAGTGCAGTTCGCGCTAGGCGAATGCTGACCAATAGACCTGAAAGAAGGCGGAAGAAGCCATTCATTTTAAAGAATGATGAGTCGAATTTAGCACTGGTTGACCGAAAGAAATGGCTAAGGAAGCGAGTCGAGGGTTCACTCTTGGAAGTGATATGATCTTGACAGGAGTGTGAATCGAACGCCTTGCCGTAGCCCTCTATCCCTCGTACCTCACACTCAATCCAATGAAGACATAAGGAAGACTGACAACTTTCTGAGCAAACGAGGCCTTTTTCAGTAAGCTATAGCTTACTACTCCACCAGACGTTGACCGGCTTTAATCAAGCACCTTTGGGCGCTGGCTTTTCATAACCTATATAGCTTAATGAGAGACAATAGTCAGATAGAATTCATCTTCCTTTCTTGCTATACGAAATTTGAGTTAGTTTACTTTCTAGGAATCTTTCCACTCTTCTCTGAGTCCCTTAAAAGTTGCTTAGGTAGCGCTCAAAGCGAGATAGTAAGCTGAACTATTCTATTCTGTTATTCCTGGATCAAGAATAGGTAGCACAGGTCAGCAAGCAGAGCTAGATCAAAAAGGTATCTAGAAAGTCTATCCTAACCCACCACCCTGATTTCTTGTTTTGGTTCTTTATACTCGAATAGTTGACCAGGGGGAGTAGGATAGTCTCGATCATGTGAGAGAATTGGGTATGGAAAACTGACTCACATACGAAAGATTCATGCTAAAAGCAAGCTTACTTTGACTGGATTCTGTCTACTAGCAGCTATTGGAATGGGAGACTGGCCTGGCAATGTATCCAATCTGTTACCTGACAGGCAGCTTATTGATTGTTTCCTGTCCGATTCCCGCGGCTCCGGAACCTGTCACTCTATCTTATCGGAAACTGCACTGGATAAGCAATGGGATCTATTGCAAGCTAGGCCCGGCTACCTTTTGCAATTGGAAAAGTTATATGTCGAAGCTAGGTTCAGGGAGCTGGTCCCGGAGCAAGAAAAAAGCCATGCCTCAACTACGTGGTTGCCTGCCATTTCCCTAGTTTGAGCTGCCCGCCCTATCGGATAAGAACAACCAGGGTCGAAGACTTTGATTACAAGGTCCGATATCGCATCCGCCTTGGGGAAGTCCCCTTTTCACCGACAGAACAAGACAAAAACAGGCTTGCAGGTATTGCTTGGCTTAGGAATAGATCCCCACACAACTATTAGCATGCCCCGGACGAGACAACAACTCTTTCAAAGGTGGGATTCCCAACCCCCTATTCAGATTAGCCTAACATTCTCATTCTAGGTCAACATCATCACTTTCAACTAGTAAAAGACAGAATAGTTGAAATAAAAAATTCCCCCAGGGTTCTCTTTCTGCTTTGGTTCTGGCTGCTCCAACTCAATAATCATCGAAAAAGCAATTTCCATGGCCTGTAACACACTTTGATCAATCGTTTCGTTCTGTACCCAATCAAACATAAGAATTTGTGCTGTAAGCAGTCTATTTGACCAATCGCGGGCGGAGGGTGACCTATCAAACTGTTGTTCAGGTAGTTGACTAAGAGACTGCACGAAAGCTCTTTTTCCTAAATAAGGGAAGGGCGCCCGGTTCTAAACTTCCATCTTTTAGCTTGTGTGGGCCTACCTAACTCTATGACGAAGCATGGGCGGCGGATGGCAATAGATAAGTAAGGGCTGGCTTAGAACCGGGGCAGAGAAAGTATACTCATCACTCGTGCTCCCCTTTCGCTGATTGCTATGGATCAAGACTGAAGCTGTAATAAGCTTAAGGCGTTAGCGGCGTCCACTGCTAAAAACCGCAGGAGCAGCCTATCCGCTGCCCCTATACCATTTCGAAGAAAGAGTGGGCCCCTACCCTCAAAAAGTAGCATCTGCTATTGGATAATAAACCTCTCTTGCCACGGCTGTAGGAACGGAAAGAAGAACTGTACCGTCCAACCCCTTGTATATCGATCGGAAAGAAGCAGCTGAAAATGCTTTCAGTGGTTCTTCCTTAGTCTTTCAACTAAGCTCTTCAAACCTTAGCGCAAGCACTAATAAGCTATAAATTCCTGACTATAAGAAGTAAGCAAGCGCTATGCCCCTCCTCGGTAAGGGTAAGGCAACGGCTAGATTCGCTGAGCACTCCCCGAGCTGCAGAGATGTGTGGCCGCCCATCACAACCTCAAAACGAGGTTTTATCACAGGCGGATGAAGAGGTGCTTTGGAACAAAGCGGATGACTGGCTACTACTCAACCTGTCTCATCTTGAGAATCAACTACAAGATGAAATATGCCTCTGACGGGAGCGAGAAAACATGCGGGCCCTTGCGCCTGAGCGTACGGCCCATATTATTGAGGATTTAGGGGAAAAATATGGGCTCGACAAACTCCCCGAGATTCTGAATGAAATGAAAACGCACCAATTGGAAAGTACGTATTACCGGGAAGCAAAAGCCCTGATACGGGACCTTGACCGTGAAGGCTATAATGCTAAACAGATCAAAAAAAACTGGTATGGTACGAACGGAGATTGATAAAAAGATTGATCGCAGGCCAATGTGACGAAGATTTTTGAGTCTGCTTATGTGCTGGGAATGAATTTCCCTCTTGCTTGAGTTGAGTAATGGCTAGTCCCCGAAAATGCCAGTTCCTTTCTCGTTGGGGGTCATAATCTTACTTTAATTAATAAAGAAAGTAAAGTAGCTGTAGGAATAACCTATGGCTGGATTGAATCCCTTTTCCTAGTAGCGATGTGAACTCATCTTAAGCTTCTTAAACTTTCGCAGGAGGAGTGACTGAAACAAGAGGATGTTTGCCTGTGGAGCTGACAGTTGGCCAAAAGAAGGTCATGGCCCCACGCGCTACACACAAGAATGAAATGAATTCGGTAAGGAAAGAAAGGAGTAGTCAACGACGGGGATAAGGGACCCGCCGGGGTCCCAGAATCAAACGTAGCTCGAGCCAAAGGCGACAGCGAGGCCACCAGCATCGCGGGGGGGAGGGGAAAAGTGGGTATGCGGGTTTCCCCCTTCGAAAGGTAGGAGTGAAAGCCACCGTAAGGAGAGGTTTAAAGACGCTCGACCAACGGGAGAGGAGCTCAAATCCGGCTCAGTTAGGGTAGCCGCCCAGGTTGGTTCAGAAGGGGAAAGGCTATTCTGGCAGGGCAGAGGGATACATAGAGATAGATCTACATCTATGCACTAAGCCAAGCTGGCTAAGGAATAAGAAGGGGAAGGAAAGCAAGTAAAAACACTTCAAAAAAAAGTAGTAGGCATCTTACATCGCCTTCAGACGGTCGGTAATCGAACTCTGTCGTAGCTTCAAAGAAAGAAGCAGGCATGGATGGAACCCTACACTGTTTCAAGGCTAGCAGCACCTGGGAAGCACCCACGGTCTGACATTTCACCACAAGGACCAATCTTTTGTCACTCATGCGGTCCATTTTCGATCATGATGGAGATGGGAGAGTGATGCTTTTAGTTTTCTCTCTACTACTCATCCACTTTGGCTTCCGAATCGTTTTCTTTATGGAACTCTCACTTAACCCTGTGATTAGAAAAAGAGACAAACGCGACACGAATCACCTGAATCAGGAGTATCCCTTTCTCGAACAAGGAAAGAACAGAAAGAAAAGAATAACAAATGAAAGGTTGCAGCCATTCAGTAACACAAGCCCTCCGTCTTTTCCAACATGAGTTGAAAGAATCCCCGGAATTAGACTACAGAAGTCAAGCCTTCTAAGAAACTAGCAAATTTACCCTCAGCTCGACCGAAGAAGGGAAGGAAGGCAAATCAGTCTCAGTATTCATGATAAAATCCATATCGCTAAGTGTTGTATTACCATATAGTACGAGTTGCCTTTGCATTTTTTTCTTAGCTTAGTTGGATTATCGCTCCGCTCGTGCGTGGCGGAGCGGCATACCGAAAAAAAGAGTGTTTGGAACACCCGAAAGCCCTTTATCGGATTCGAACCGATAACTTAAGCCTCTTTCTTAAGGGCGGGAGCTTTACTCTTATTTTGGGCGTGCTAAGTTTATTTAAGTCATTTTTTCGGTTCACTTAACATTTTCTATATATCTCTGTCTTCATTATCAGCTGCATGCTGTCGGCGTTATATCCACTCCACACTGACCGAGATTCCCGTGAGATCACCATCGGCTTGTTGAAATCGAGAAAGGTCACTCCGTCAAGCTTTTTTCTTATATACGATACCCTTTGCCATGGCCCTTTCTTTCTAGTATATATATCTACGTCATTCTTTTGAAGTGAAGCAGATGGACACAACAAGTTCACTAAAAGAGCAGTTAGGCCTTTCCATAAGCCTCTACTCAAGCACTCGAGGAAGAAAGCTGAAAGACGTAATAAAATTGAAGCAGGTGCGCTAACCGCCACTTCTTAGTTCCATACTCTCA